CTTTACTCCCCTCTTGTTTATCTCTTTAAAAATTCTAACTGGATTCTTTAGTGGGATCCAGTTATTGACACCATCGAACCAATTATCCCATTATACTTCTTATAATTTTTCATTTTTAAAGGGTGTTTCCTTGTTTTTAGATCCTTTATCCTTATTTAAAATCGTCGGGTTTAGGCATTACTTCGGTGCTTCTTAATCCTTTCAAAATGGCAGCAACATACCCCTTTTTGATTTCTTTCTATCACAGAATCCTATGGACAGTTGATTCGTGCGTGATACACTTTGAATCGAAAAAGTTTGCTCAATTCCAACAAGTTTTTTACTTTTGAATTTGAAACTTACTTGAATTGGATCCTTTCTAGTCCTAATATGGAAGATATATTTACGAAGTTGTTCCAATTAATTGATTGGCATTAACCCTAGATCCTTACCCTCGAGAAAGAAAAATGAATGAATCCCTTCTACTCGAGCTCCATCGTGGACTATTTACAACCCAATCAAAACTGAAGGGTTCAAGTGTAACAGAACAAACGATGTCGAGCCAAGAGCACCCTCATTCCTAGATAAATCGAAAATGGTGGATGTAAAAATCCACAACGGATCCTGCCCTTCAAGTCGCACGTTGCTTTCTACCACATCGTTTCAAACGAAGTTTTACCATAATATTCCTCTAATTTTGAACCCGTATGGAATTGATTCCATTATGAAATCCTGAATAGTCATTGGTTCGACTGTCCATAGTATCCATAGACAGCGTAATCTAAACTCTTCTTCCATATATGAATATGATATGTGAAACGTTTTTTTTGAAAAAAGTCTTAGCAAGACAGCATCTCTAACATCCATTACAAATCTATGGATAATAGAACGAAATATATAAACAAATCGCTTATTGAATCCGCATCTTCAAGTCACGCAATAGGATAGGTTAAACTATTTCCTACTTTTTAAGTACCAAAGATTTTGATTCTAACTCATTCAAAAGAAAAATATTAATTAAATTCAATAAATTTCTAATTGAAAAAGTTTCCTATTTAAACATCATTATTGAATTTGATTCAATTAGAAGAAAATTGAACAATACAATAAGCATCACATTTTATCTTCATAGGAAGATTGACTCATCACCGATTTTATTTAAAACAGATAAAGGAATGAAAGAAGGAAATCCATTTTTTTCATGAGATGGATAACTTGTAAGTTGATATTTGAATCTTTATTCTTTTCATCTGATTATTCTTTTCATCTGATTATGAAAATAAAAAATACATATACATAATACATCATAATACATATAGGGAGGGTTTTCTTATCTATCAGATAGACTGAAGAGCTTTCACTGTCATAGACATTCTATAATAGAAATATAGAATTTCAATAATTTCAGTTTTTTAAGGGATCACAAATTGTTTTCACAAAAACCAAAAATTTATTGTCATTGAAATAGAACGCCGTATAAGCTAAACCTTTCCTCTTTTTAGAGGAGTCTATATAACTTGTTTAAGTGGGGATTGAGTACTATTTCAATAATCGCTTCTTGTGAGAAAGTGCATAAAATCAAAAAGATAAGATAAATCACCCCTGCCCCCAACCGTTACATAGACTTCCAACTTTTCATTAGAGTCAAACACGACTAAATAGAATGAGATTCAACGAAAAAACATTGGCTCTATATCATCTAGAACTATGATATTTAAATTAATATGGGTTAAGTCCTATCTACTCCCCCTCTTCTTTCTATGGGAAAGATGTAGCATAAAAAACAACTATGCGCTGGGACGGAAGGATTCGAACCTCCGAATAGCGGGACCAAAGCCCGTTGCCTTACCACTTGGCGACGCCCCATTTCAATCTCTAATCTATACTAAGAAACAATAATATTGTTATTGATTCCTTGTCAACTCCAGCCCAAAAATCTCTATATCTATACAATAGATTGGCATCATCATTTTGATACATATAGATATAGAATTCAACTAAATTTATTGATCATTACATAGAATTCAATTAAGATATTGTATGAAAGTATCATTTCTTCTATTCTCAAAGGAGAATAGGAGTATTTTTGATTGGACGGATGCAAAGAAGAAGAATTTTTTGTGTACCTTACTTACTTTCCTCCTTTTTCCTTATATCAAAAAGTCAATCAAAATACAATTATCTCCAAGAAAAAAATGTCTGTTATGCTTAACATCGTTAGTTTGATCTGTATTAATTCTGCCCTTTATTCGTATTCGAATAGTTTTTTCTTCGGCAAATTGCCCGAAGCCTATGCTTTTTTGAATCCAATCGTAGATGTTATGCCGGTCATACCTGTGCTCTTTTTTCTCTTAGCTTTTCTTTGGCAAGCCGCTGTAAGTTTTCGATGAAATTCTTAATAATATCCTCGAAAATGCATGATTTCTTCGAGAAAAAATTCTAAGAATTGCTAAAATCAGATAAGTTTTAGAGTATGAACCCTCGATTCGTACATTGAAATTCTTGGATAGTCACCGTCTTT